CCCAATCTTTTCCTAAAAGGATTGAGCCGAATACAAAACAAAGATACTTAATAATATATATTATTATATTGAATTTTTTATGAATAACTAAACTAATAATTTAATAAATATAAAATAGATAAATAATTATCTCGATATACACCAGGTCTTAATTAAAAAAATAAAATTAAGCCAAAAAAATGAAAAGTTTCTATTCTTGATTTGTATCTATAATAAATCCTATTTTTTTCTATCCCAGAGTTTCGTTTCGTGTTGGAATGCAAACTTATTAAGTTAAGCAGACGAGATTTTATGAAAAAAGTTCTTCCGATTCATAAGAGAGAACAACTCTTTTGTTTTTCGATCGGGATTTCACACAAAAGGGAAGATACTAATACTAAATTATAAATATAATGAATTAATTCAATAAAATATTTAATTGAATAATATTCTATATATTTTATTTGTTTTTTTTCTCGATTGTATTCTTTTTTCAACACTAATATTGATATTGACAAGAGTGTATCAAACAAATATAATCCGATCGTGAATAAATGAATTGATTTAATAATTTTATTTATATTTGATATTATTTGAGAAAATTTCTTGTATTTTCATTTGATCTGTTCATTTGGATGTTCAGAATCGATTCGCCTTCACGATTTTTTATTTTTTTTTTTTTATTGCGATTGGATATACACATTTTTAAAAATTTCATTAGGGTTGCTAACTCAATGGTAGAGTACTCGGCTTTTAAGTGCGACTCCATTTTTTACACAATTCTATGAACTAATTGGTTCATCCATACCATCGGTAGGGTTTGTAAGACCACGACTGATCCAGAAAGGAATGAATGGAAAAAGCAGCATGTCGTATCAATGGCGAATTCTAAAAATTTTTCATTCGTATTGGACCCGGCCCAAATTTTTGTTTGAATTTTTGGCTCGGAACAAATGAATTCACTTGGGTTGAATTAATAAAGGGATAGAGCTTAGCTGCTCCAATTATAGGGAAACAAAAAGCAACGAGCTTTCATTTTTTATTTGAATGATTACCCCATCTAATTTTACGTTAAAAAAAAATTAGTGCTTGCTGTGGAAAAATTTTTTCCCACGAATGGGTTTTGGATTTTTGTTATGAGTCCTAACTATTAGCTATTCTCAATTATGTTATGGGGTAGCGATAAATGTGTAGAAGAAAGAGTATATTGATAAAGATATTTTTTTCCAAAATCAAAAGAGCGATTTGTCCGAAAAATAAAGGATTTCTAACTAGCTTGTTGTCATCGAACAATTAGATGAACCAAGCGAGGGTAGATAGTCCATTGATGGTTTTTACTTGTTTTCTAGGTATCTATTCATATTTGTTTTTTATTTGAATATAATAGAATACCCTGTTTTGACTGTATCGCACTATGTAGCATTTGATAATCCAATGAATCTATGATCCTTTGACCAAATCGAATTTCTAAAATGAAGGAATATCAAGTATTTTTAGAACGAGATAGATCTCGCCAACAGGACTTCCTATACCCACTTATTTTTAGGGAGTATGTTTATGGACTTGCTTATAGTCATGATTTTAATAGATCTACATTTGTGGAAAATGTAGGTTATGACAATAAATATAGTTTACTAATTGTAAAACGTTTAATCACTCGAATGTATCAACAGAATCATTTGATCATTTCTGCGAATGATTCTAAGAAAAATCCATTTTTGGGGTATAATAAGAATTTTTATTCTCAAATAATATCAGAGGGTTTTGCCATCATCGTGGAAATTCCATTTTTTCTACAATTTAGATCTTCCTTAGAGGAGGCAGAAATTGTAAAATCTTATAAAAATTTGCGATCAATTCATTCCATTTTTCCCTTTTTGGAGGATAAATTTCCATATTTAAATTATGTGTCAGATATACGAATACCCTATCCTATCCATCTGGAAATCTTAGTTCAAATCCTTCGATATTGGGTGAAAGATGCGCCTTTTTTTCATTTATTACGGTTGTTTCTTTATAATTTTTGTAATAGGAATAGTTTTCTTACTCCAAAAAAATCGATTTCGACTTTTTCAAAAAGTAATCCGAGATTATTCTTATTCCTCTATAATTTTTATGTATGTGAATATGAATCTATCTTCCTTTTTCTACGTAAAAAATCCTCTCATTTACGATTAAAATCTTTTAGCGTTTTTTTTGAGCGAATCTTTTTTTATGCAAAAAGAGAACATCTTGTAGAAGTTTTTGCTAAGGATTTTTCGTCTATCTTAACATTCTTCAAGGATCCTCTGATTCATTATGTTAGATATCAAGGAAAATCCATTCTGGCTTCAAAGAATGCGCCTCTTTTGATGAATAAATGGAAACACTATTTTATCCATTTATGGGAATGTTTTTTTGATGTTTGGTCTCAACCAGGAACGATCCATATAAAACAATTATCCGAACATTCATTTTACCTTTTAGGCTATTTTTCAAATGTGCGGCTAAATCGTTCAGTGGTACGGAGTCAAATGCTGCA